AATACCAATTCAAATTGAAAATAATGTTACTGCACGGACGGAGGTTATAAATTTTTTCATTTTCATCGATTAAATAATATTTAAATTTAATTACTTGAAAAGTCTCTTTTAAATTGTCAAGTTGGAAATAGTTATTTACCAAGATCTGATTATGAGTTATTAAATGGTAAAATGAATAAACATTCGCAATTAGAAAGGCTGTTCCTAAAGGCCCCGGCGAATTCTTAATTGGAATTACAGGATCTTTTGTAATTTGAATTGATTCTTTTATCACATTGTGATATTTTACATCGTTGAATGGACCCATTCGAAAACAATTGGATGATGACAAAATTATCAACGATTGGAATCCCTTATTTCTATTCAACAACGTATGAATAGTTCTTTGATTTTGATTAAGGGGTTGTTGAATTCTTACTTTGGAATAAATGGAAGAAAACGGATTTATATTGGTGCAATCAGATCCATTACCCGGGAGCAATCCTGAGCCCGGTGGGTCATTCCTTTTTCCGATATATGAAATAGTGGATTTCAGCAAGTCGATTCTTAGGAAATGTCGAATCAAACCATTTGCCCTTATTTCAACAAAAGAAACACGAGCTTCTTGACTAGAAGAACTTTTTTTATCTTGGTCCCAATTCAATACTAAACAAGTCCGAACTAATTGAATATTTGTATCAGAAATTCCCCGAATTGGTTTACCATTTCCATAAAGGATATAATTGACAACTCGAAGTTTCACATTATCCCTTTCCTGCAACAGATCCGGGGGGAAAAGTCTTCCTAAAGTTATACCGTCCGTTATTTCATATGTGACGACAGGACGAACCAAAACAAAATACTTTTTCTTACTAGGTGTGATCCGTTGAACATAGATCCAATTTTTCCATTTTTTGGATTCCTTGTAATTTTGTTTTCCTGCTCCCGGTGGTATCAAAACGCCACTATGTCGGGATATCTTATCTATCTCTCCAGGAAAATGGATATCTCCAGAAAATATTTTAAGTTCAATTCTTTTTTTTTTTCTCTCCACTCGGACCAACCCGCCTACCCGGCTTCTTATATTTAAAGTAATTTGTGTATCCGCCCCAATGATACTATTGTTCTGTACCATTATGGAAGAAGATCCGGCTAATATATGCACCTCCTCGGGAATGAAAAAAAAACGATCTACTTTCATTTGGTATTTTGGCCTAAATTCCTTACCTCCTCGATACTCAATCAAATCCTCTTTTTTGACGATTGAATGCATTTCTAGAGTCCCATATTTAGTAATGCCCGAACTCTTTCTTCTGTATCGAGGATCGTCCAAATAAGCAAGAATACTATTTCTACGGAAAATGCCATTGATGGGGATTTCAATCAAGATATCCGAGGGAGGTGTTAATTCGTTCTCGCGTTTTTGAATCGATTGGAGTGGAATGATGAATCTATTTCTTCGCCTCTTTGAGAATAAATCAAAATTCTGGTAGAGAATGGTCGGATCTACCAGATTACAACGACCGGTACTTATAATTCGACTAAGGTTTGAATAATCAGGAATCCTATCTTCTTTTTTATCCGAAAAATGCGAAGTAAAGAATTTTCCTCTCGACGGATCATTCGTTCCTGAGAGGTTAGAAGTAGATTTTCTCTTGACAGAACGAGAATGCGCACTCATTTGATCTTGATCCTTGTGGATCGAAAGTGAAACTAGACTGGATCTGCGCGGCTCTCCTAATAATATCCATAAATGACTTGTTTTTGGTAATAGATGAACATTTCCATATGTAAATTCGGGTGCATGATACACATCGGTGCTCCAGTGCATTTCTCCGTCTGAGTCAGAATAAATATGTTTTCGAACTTTCTCTTTAAAATTCAAAGTAGATGTTCCTGCGCGAATCTCAGCAATCACTTGTTCTGATTCTACATATTGATCGTTTTGAACTAAAAGAAAACTTTGGGGTGGAATATTTACATTATGTCGAATATCTTCACTTTCAATAGTTACATACAAGTTTATGGAACAGAGAAAGGCGGGATGTCCATGGCGTGTACGTGTCGGATGAACTAAATTCTCCTTGAATTTGATTTTTCCATTAGAAGGGGCTCGCACATGTTCCGCAGTACCCCCCGTGAATACTCCGCCGGTATGAAAAGTTCTTAATGTTAATTGAGTACCCGGTTCTCCAATCGATTGGCCTGCAATAATACCTACAGCTTCTCCCAATTCAACCAGGTCGCCATGAGTAGGACTCCGTCCATAACATAATCGACAGATCCAAGATGCACTCCTACAAGTAAAGGGGGTTCGAATAGCTATTGGTTGTGCTCGAAAGGTTATGAATCGATTTACAAGTCCAATCCCAATGTCTTGATTTCTAGTGGCAATACAGCGCGTGCCCATATATATATCATCGGCTAGTACACGACCAATCAATGTTTGGATAAAAATCCTTTCTGGCACCATACCATTCCCAGGACTCACAGAAATACCACGGACGGTGCCACAATCTAT